TGGATTCTGCATACAAGAATCAAAATTCAATACGCAAATTTAGTGTTTACAAAGTATTCTTTAACAATCTTGTTTTTCAGTTATTAAATCCCCTTTTTTTTTCAAGTTCAATCTTAATAAGATTAGTGAACATTTATCTCTTTCGATGCAACAATAAATTGTTATTCTTAACAAGTAGTTTTATTGGTTGGTTAATTGGTCACATCTTTTTAATAAAATGTATTGGATTGATATTAGTCTGGTTACAGCAACATAATTCGATCAAATCTAAGGTAACTATTCGATTTGATAAGTACATCATGTTACAATTTCGAAATTATGCGGGTCAAATATTTGCTGTTTTTTCATTTATTACCCTTTTACACTATTTAGGCAGAATACCGCTTCCTTATTTTTTGACTGAGGACATTTCAGAAACTGAAGAAATCGATGAAGATGAAATGGATATTGAAATAGATTTAGATTCGGAAATGGAAGAAACTAAACAAGAACAAAATGAATCCCTCGAAGAAGATCGTTCTTCTGAAAAAATCGAGCAAGAGACAGATGTTGTCGAATTTCAAAAACCTCTTTTAACTACTCTTTTCGATTTTGACCGATGGAATCGTCCATTGCGATATATAAAAAATGATCACTTTGATAATGCCGTAAGAAATGAAAATTCACAATTTTATTTTCATATATGTCAAAGTGATGGGAAAGAAAGAATATCTTTCACATATCCACCCAATTTATCTACTTTTCTTAAAATCATGAAAAAAAAAATGGATCTCTTCACAAGAGATAAAATCTCCTATAATGAATTGTCGAATTCTTGGAACTCCACTAATAAAGAAAAAAGAAAGAAACTAAGCAATGAATTTTTAAAAAGGGCAAAAGTTTTAGATAAGGAGTTTCGTCCTCTGGATGTATTAGAAAACCGAATTAGATTGTGTAATGATGAAAAGAAAAAAAAATATTTACCTAAAATATATGATCCTTTCTTGAATGGACGCTTTCGTGGACAAATCCAAAAAAGTTTTTCACCATCAATTCAAAATAAAACTTACACACCAAATTCCATTTTTATAAATAAGATTCATGGTATCCTTCTTTCTAGTAATAGTAATTCTCCGGAATTGGAACAGAAAATAGATCCGTTTGATAGAAAATCAGTATTAACTGAAATTGGTTTTTTTTTTAATTTAATCAGTAAATTTTCGGAAAAATCAGTATCAAGTTTCAATTTTGACAGACTTTATTTATTTCCAGAACATGAAGACGTAAAAATATATTCCGAAGAAAAAAAAAGAAAAAAAAAATTCTTATTTGACGCAATTAGAACTGATCTGAATGATCAAACAATTTTTAATGAAGAAAATTGTATTAAAATAAATGAAATCAGTAAAAAAGTTCCTCGATGGTCATACAACTTAATCGACGACTTGACGGTACTGACGGAAAGTACATCAAAGCAGGCTCAGATTCGTTCCAGAAACGCTGAACGTATAGTGATTTTTAGTGGTAAAACAGAGAGTTTTGGTAGTAAAACAGAGAATAACAAGGAAGATTTGAATATTCCGAATCTTGATATTGATAATACTGATGACAATGAGGATAAGATTGATACGATTGATGAGGATACGATTGAACTACCTACAGAATTGACTTTACTACAATATTCACGCGAACCGGATTTTTCCCGAGATCTAATCAGAGGATCTATGCGCGCTCAAAGGCGTAAAACAGTGACTTGGAAATTCTTTCAAAGTCATCCCCATTCCCCCCTTTTTTTGGACAAAATACAAAAATCCTCGTTCTTTTTGGGTGATCTTTTCCATGATATATCCCAATATTTGAAAGAATATTTCAGGAAACAGGGGACAGACAATTCGGAATTTTTGGCTTTTGAGAAAAGGATACAAGAGGATCAAAAAGAGGAAAAAAAAAACAACGACGAAAAAAGACTTAGAGAAATAGAAGAAGCCTGGGAAAGCATTCTATATGGTCTAATACTTAGAAGCTTTGTAATAATAACCCAATCTTTTCTTAGAAAATATATTATATTACCTTCATTGATAATAACGAAAAATATCATTCGTATACTATTATTTCAAAATCCCGAATGGTCAGAAGATTTTAGGGATTGGAAAAAAGAAGTGCATATTAAATGCACCTATCAGGGCATTCCAGTATCCAACAAAGAATTTCCAGAAAACTGGGTAACACAGGGTCTTCAGATCAGGATCTTATCTCCCTTTGTTCTGAAACCTTGGCACAAATCTAAGGTACAATCTACTGAAAAAAAAAAAAGATCCACTAAAAAAAAAAGTGTGAAAAAAAAAAACTTCTGGTTTTTAACAGCTTGTGGAACACAAATAGAATCGTACCTTGATAATTATTTCCCAAATCCTTTTTCATTTTTGGGTCCGATTTTAAAAAAAATCAAAAAACAATTGAAAATAAATTTGAGAAATAGTTTTTTTCTAGTTATACCAATTTTAAATGAAAGAAAAAAAGGGTTTCTAACTTTCTTAAAAGAAATAGGAAAATGGAACATCAAAAATATTCTATTTATATTCCAAAATAGATATGAATTGAGTGAAAGCGAAAAAAATTCAACAATCAGTAAGAATAATCCAATGATTTACGAATCACCCGTTCTAATTCAATCTAGTAATTGGATAAATTCTGCATTCACAGAAAAAAGGATAAGAGATCTTAATCTTAAAACAATGATAATTAAAAAGCAAATAGAAAGAATGACCCAAGAAAAAAACGGGGAGGATATAACTTCATTGAATTCGAACAGATTTAATTATGGAAATTTTACATTCTTTGAAATGGAGAATGATCCTATATTCGAATTAAAAAAAAATATTTTTTTTTTAGTCTTTGGGTCTGGGTCTGATTCTAGATTAGAATTACTAAAAAATATTTTCCGAATATTCAGAAAAATAAATGTTCGATTAACCCGTAAATGGTATTCTTTTTTCAAAATTTTCATGGAAAGAATATCCATGGATATCCTTTTATGGATCATTCGTATTCCTAGGATCAATATACAACTTTTTCTTGAATCAACAAAAAAGAGTGTAAATAAATCCATTTCCAAGAAAAAAACAAATGCAGAAAGAATTGATAAAACAAATCAAAGTATAATTCCATTTATGTCAATTATACAGAAATCTTGTAATATTACGAATATGAATTCACAGAATTCTTGTGACGTATCTTCTTTGTCACAAGCATATGTTTTTTTTAAATTATCGCAAACCCCAGTTATTAACGTATATAACTATAAGTTAAGATCTATTTTTGAATCTCATGAAAGATCGTTTTTTCTTAAGAATGAAATAAAGGATTATTTTTTTAGAATACAAGGAAAAGAAATATTGAATTCAAAATTTAGACATAAGAACCTTTGTGATTCTGTAATGACTCAATGGACAAATTGGTTAAAGAGTCATTATCAATATGATTTACCTGAGAGCAGATGGTCGAGATTAGTACCACAAAACTGGAGAAATAGAATCAATGAACATCGTGTGGCTCAAAATAAAGATTTAATCGAATATGATTCAGATGAAAAAACCAGATTAATTCTTTACAAAAAACAACAACTAGACCTAGACTTATTAGAATTAAAAAAAAAAATTAAAAAACAATATAGATATGATCTTTTGTCATATAAATATATAAATTATGCAGATAAGAAAAAATCATATATTTATGGATATAGATCACCATTCCAAGCAAACAAAAACCAAGCAATTTCTTATAATGACAACACACGCAAAAAAGAATTTTTGGATATAACGGGCGATATCTCTATCAAAAATTATATAACAGAAGATGTTATTATAGATAGAGAAAAAAATTTGGATAGAAAGTATTTTGATTGGAAGGTAATGGATGTAGAAATACAAAAGCAGGTAATGGATGTAGAAATACAAAATCATTCGATATCGAATCCGAAATTTTGGTTCTTTTCGAAATTATGGATATTTTATGATGCATATAAGAAGAATCCTTGGATCATACCAATCAAATCCCTTTTTTTCGAAAATGAATTTGAGTTAGACACTAAAAATGGAGCAGATGCGAGTCAAGTAGATCTACAATTACCTCTCTCAAACAATGATGAGAATCATATAGAAATAAAAAATCTATACAGGAGTGATCTAAAGGGAGAGCGGAATTTCTTACTAGAAAAGTTTTTGGGTTTTCATTTGAACTATCAAGGTTTCCTAGAAGAAACTATAATGAATAATATCCAATTTTTCTGTCTCCTGGTTAGATTGAAAAATCTAAAAAAATTTTCTATACTCTCGATTCAAAAGGGAGAACTAAATCTAGATACTATGGCAATTCAGACTCATAAGGATTTCATTCTTAAGGGGTTTAAGGACCAGCCAGAATTGAAAGAAAAACAAATATTTTTTATTGAACCTGTTCGTCTGTCTAGAAAAAACTATGAACAATTTTTTATGTATCAAACCATAAGCCTATCGTTGATTCATAAGAACAAGCGCGAGATTTTTCAAAGAAAGCCGGAAAAAAGTCGTCTTGATAAAAATCATTATGATTTGTTTGTTCCTGAAAATATTTTGTCCAGTCGACGCCGTAGAGAATTGAGAATTCTAATGTGTTTCAATCCTAGAAATACTGTCCATAGAAACACAATAAATGACAATGAGAGTCAAATAAATAATTCCTGTCAAGTTTTGGCTAAAAAGAAAGATCTTGATAGAGAAACAAAAAAACTAATGAATTTAAAATTCTTTCTTTGGCCAAATTATCGATTAGAGGATTTAGCTTGTCTAAATCGCTATTGGTTTGATACCCATAATGGAAGCCGTTTCAGTATATTAAGGATACACATGTATCCGCGATTGAAAATTTGATTGATTTGATAATCCTCTCATTTATCTTCTTCTCGCAACATATATGATATGAGAAAATATTTAATTTATATATATTTTCTCATATCATAATTAAAAATAAATGTGCACAGGCATTGTGGCATTGATACTAATTCAATGATGTATCCGTTAGATAGAAAAATAAAATGAAAAAAAAAATCGGCTTATTTTTGGAATCCATAAATATACTATTTTTATATCTATTCATAAATATAGTATTTTTATATTGATTTGAATTGCTTAATAATAATTTTGATTTGCAAAAAAATTCAGAATTGTATTGTTAAGTAAATTAAGATCCTTTATATATACAAAATTCAAAATAAGTGTCATTACTATTACTGATCAATAAAAATATCTATCAAAAACAAAAGGGGGGAAGAGAAAAGCTTTCATTTCATTTTATGATAAAAAATTCATTTATACCTGTTATTTCACAAAAAAAAGAAGAAGAAAACCCTGGATCAGTTGAATTTCAAGTAATCAATTTCACTAATAAGATACGAAGACTTACTTCACATTTAGAATTACATCGAAAAGACTATTTATCTCAAAGAGGTTTACGTATAATTCTGGGAAAACGACAACGACTACTAGCTTATTTGGCAAAGAAAAATAGAATACGTTATAAAAAATTAATAAATCAGTTGGATATTCGGGAGTCAAAAATTCGTTAATTTCAAGAGTCATTTTCAATTATTCGATTTATTAGATCCTGAATTTTGATGAACTTTTTTTTAACGATTCATGGAAGAATGAATCGAGGAAAAACCTATGAATGTCCCAGCTACAAGAAAAGACCTCATGATAGTCAATATGGGGCCCCACCACCCATCAATGCATGGTGTTCTTCGACTTATTGTGACTCTGGATGGTGAAGATGTTATTGATTGTGAACCAATATTGGGTTATTTACACAGAGGGATGGAAAAAATTGCGGAAAACAGAACAATTATACAATATCTGCCTTATGTAACACGTTGGGATTATTTAGCTACTATGTTCACAGAAGCAATAACCGTAAATGGACCGGAACAATTAGGAAATATTCAAGTACCTAAAAGAGCCAGCTATATCCGAGTAATTATGTTGGAGTTAAGTCGTATAGCTTCTCATCTACTATGGCTGGGACCTTTTATGGCAGATATTGGTGCACAAACTCCTTTTTTCTATATTTTTAGAGAAAGAGAATTAATATATGATCTATTTGAAGCTGCGACAGGTATGAGAATGATGCATAATTTTTTTCGTATCGGAGGAGTAGCGGCTGATCTACCTCATGGTTGGATAGATAAATGTTTTGACTTCTGCAATTATTTTTTAACAAGGGTTGTTGAATATCAAAACCTTATTACGCGAAATCCCATTTTTTTAGAACGGGTTGAGGGAGTAGGTATTGTTGGTAGAGAGGAAGTAATAAATTGGGGTTTATCAGGACCGATGCTTCGGGCTTCCGGAATACAATGGGATCTACGTAACGTTGATAATTATGAATGTTACGAGGAATTTGATTGGGAAGTTCAATGGCAAAAAGAAGGAGATTCATTAGCTCGTTATTTAGTTCGAATTGGTGAAATGGTGGAATCCATAAAAATTATTCAACAGGCTTTGGAAGGAATTCCCGGCGGGCCATATGAAAATTTAGAAATCCGCTGCTTTGATAGAGAAAAGGAGCCAAAATGGAATGATTTTGAATATCGATTCATTGGTAAAAAATCTTCTCCGAGTTTTGAATTGCCGAAACAAGAACTTTATGTAAGAGTTGAGGCCCCCAAGGGCGAATTAGGAATTTTTCTAATAGGAGATCAGAATGGTTTTCCTTGGAGATGGAAAATTCGTCCACCAGGTTTTATCAATTTGCAAATTCTTCCTCAATTAGTTAAAAGAATGAAATTGGCTGATATTATGACAATACTAGGTAGCATAGATATCATTATGGGAGAAATTGATCGTTGAAATGATAATTGATACAACGAAAGTCCAAGATATCCATTCTTTTTCCGGATTGGAATCTTTAAAAGAGGTCTATGGAATTCTATGGGTACTTGTACCTATTTTGATTCTTCTATTGGGAATCACAATAAGTGTACTAGCAATTGTATGGTTAGAAAGAGAAATATCTGCAGGGATACAACAGCGTATTGGACCTGAATATGCTGGTCCTTTTGGAGTTCTTCAAGCTCTAGCAGACGGAACAAAACTACTTTTCAAAGAGAATCTTATTCCATCCAGGGGAAATATTCGTTTATTCAGTATCGGACCATCTATATCAGTCATATCAATTCTACTAAGCTATTCAGTAATTCCTTTTGGCTATAACTTTGTTTTATCTGATTTCAATATAGGTGTTTTTTTATGGATTGCTATTTCGAGTATTGCTCCCATTGGACTTCTTATGTCAGGTTATGGGTCAAATAATAAATATTCCTTTTTGGGTGGTCTACGAGCTGCTGCTCAATCGATTAGTTATGAAATACCATTAACTCTATGTGTCTTATCAATATCTCTACGTGCGATTCGTTGAAACAGAAAAAGCTATTCGATGCTATTGCTATCCTCCTCTCTTTATAGTACTATATAAGAAGGGAGTCAAATTAATTGAATAGATACTTTCATTATCTTAATTTTCTTTTTAACAATTAATTCGGATTTGAAGAACTAAATCAGATAGTTATATGAGTGAAATAAAACAGCTTCTATTGAATATCCTATCTATTAACTATATTCCTTATAGTTAATAGATAGTATGATAATTTTAAATGGCAGTAAAAATATTGAGTCTCATTTTCTATGTATAAGAATGAAGTCAAATAAAATTATAAACAGAAGAGGCCATTTAACCCAAGATTGGATAATTAGTCATCCTGTTTTGAAGCGGGCTCAAAAGACCAACCTTATTGAGTTTTAGTTACCATTTGTATGAATTATCATAGATGTATTAACATTAACATAAATAAGGGGGTTAATAAAAAAAGTAGTGGATGGTTAGAAACACCAAGATACACAAAGGATTAGTAACGCAGATTTGGTAAATTATCCAAAAGAGAATTTACATATAATAGAAAAAGAATACTAATTGGGGCTTTAAGTTGGTAGAAAAAATCAAGCAATACTCCCCACAATTCCGATCCAGAGTATGCTTCCATCCACTGATTAAATAAATTACTATCAGGAACGAACAAATCCTTTTAAATTTTTTAAGTCCCTTTTTCATAGCACAAAAAAGAAGAATAGGAACGAAAAAAACACAAGAAATCAAAAACGAAAAGGAGATCGCTTTTTCGCTTTTGATTTCTTATATCCGTATTCATGGAGAAAAAATGTGTAATTCTTTTTCGTAATTGAAAATGATGAGGGTTATTGATAATTCTAAAAGAGTATTTTATTGAAAAATTCAGTTATTACTCAACAAATTAAAATTTGTATTTATAAGGGATAAGATCAATTCCGAAGTACCTTTTGTATCTTTTATTAAAATAGATTTCTATTTACTTATTTATTAGAACAGACAGAATTGAATTGGTCTAATTCAGAACCGTCCGATAGATTTTAATCTTATCTATCTTAGGGATATCTCAATAGATAAAAAATCGGCCCGGTCCTTATATTTACTTAAGGCTTTCCAGGAGCCGTATGAGGTGAAAATCTCATGTACGGTTCTGTAATAGAGATGGTAACAGTAATGTTATCACCGACTAGGATTATCTAACAGTTTAAGTACAGTTGATATAGTTGATGCACAATCAAAATACGGTTTTTGGGGATGGAATTTGTGGCGTCAACCTATGGGTTTCATCGTTTTTCTAATTTCTTCGCTAGCAGAGTGTGAAAGATTACCTTTTGATTTACCAGAAGCGGAAGAAGAATTAGTAGCGGGTTATCAAACAGAATATTCGGGTATCAGATTTGGTTTATTTTACGTTGCTTCCTATTTAAACCTATTAATTTCTTCATTATTTGTAACAGTTCTTTACTTGGGCGGTTCAAATCTCTCTATTCCGTACATATTCGTTTCTGAGTTTTTTGAAATCAATAAAACATATGGAGTTTTTGGAACTACAATTGATGTCTTTATTACATTAGCTAAAACTTATTTTTTCTTATTCCTTTCTATCATAACAAGATGGGCTTTGCCTAGGCTAAGAATGGATCAATTATTAAACCTTGGATGGAAATTTCTTTTACCTATTTCTCTCGGTAATCTATTATTAACAACTTCATCTCAATTGTTTTCACTATAAAAGATTGATCTTCTATATTCATTACTTGTCTCAAATAAGAGAAAGAAATAAAAAAAAATATTCATAGATATTTACGATATGTTCCTTATGGTAACTGGGTTCATGAATTATGGTCAACAAACAGTCCGAGCTGCAAGGTACATTGGTCAAAGTTTCATGATTATCCTATCTCACGCAAATCGTTTACCCGTAACTATTCAATATCCTTATGAAAAATTAATCACATCGGAACGTTTCCGTGGTCGAATCCATTTTGAATTTGATAAATGCATTGCTTGTGAAGTATGTGTCCGTGTATGTCCTATAGATTTACCCGTTGTTGATTGGAAAATGGAAACTGATATTCGAAAGAAACGATTGCTTAATTACAGTATTGATTTTGGAATCTGTATTTTTTGTGGTAACTGTATTGAGTATTGTCCAACAAATTGTTTATCAATGACGGAAGAATATGAACTTTCGACTTATGATCGTCACGAATTGAATTATAATCAAATTGCTTTGGGCCGTTTACCAATGTCAGTAATTGATGATTATACAATTCGAACAATTCAAATTTCAAATAAATAAAATTGTATAAAATTGTTTAGTATTTAAAATTAAATACAATTCTTATAAAAAATCATATAAATCAAATCATATTCTATATTATTCTATATAAAAATCCATATAATATATATATAAATAATATAAATAGAATTTTGATAATTAAAAAAAATTAAAAATGAATAAAAATGTGATTAATTAGATTATATATCAGATTCGAAATATTCCCTATTATAGAATTATAGATTATCAAAATATATTCTTAAATAGATAAATAAATATATTATCGAAATTTTAACTATTCAATTTAATAGTTAAAATATTAAATATTATATATGTTATATATACTTTTATATCTTCGTTTTAGTATAGTTTCAAAATACTCTTTCGTATAAAAACTCGAATGACATTTTAGGATTTTTTTTCAATGCCTAATTAAGTATATAATTTTTTCCCTGGTCATATCAATAAGGTCATGAAATTTTGATTTCTTTGTCTTTTTTTTACATATAATGGACTTGCCTGAAACGTTACATGATTTTCTTTTAGTCTTTCTGGGATCGGGTCTTGTATTAGGAAGTCTCGGGGTAGTATTACTTCCCAACCCAATTTTTTCTGCTTTTTCGTTGGGACTGGTTCTTGTTTGTATATCTTTATTCTATATTTTATCAAACTCACATTTTGTAGCTGCTTCGCAGCTACTTATTTACGTGGGAGCTATTAACATTTTAATAATATTTGCTGTGATGTTCATGAATAGTTCAGAATATTATCAAGATTTTCATCTTTGGACCGTTGGGGATGGAATTACTTTGCTGGTTTGTACAAGTATTTTTGTTTCACTAATAACTACTATTCCAGATACATCATGGTATGGAATTATTTGGACTACAAGACCAAATCAAATTATTGAGCAAGATTTGATAAGTACTAGTCAACAAATTGGAATTCATTTATCAACAGATTTTTTTCTTCCATTTGAACTAATTTCAATAATTCTTTTAGTTGCTCTGATAGGTGCAATTGTCGTAGCTCGCCAGTAGGAAATCTTTCGAGAACTAGCAATATAAATCCAGATTCCATTTTCTCACATTTATTTCTGTTGAATTCTATGTGAAGTGAAAGAGTTTTTTTATAGAAACTCTTTTTTTTATTGCCAATATATTCTTTTGTTTGTTATATTCTTTAGTCAATCGAATCTCTTGAATTGTTGTTCATATTGAAATGAATCAAAATTGATAAGGAGTTGGTCAATGATGCTCGAACATGTACTTGTTTTGAGTGCCTATTTATTTTCTATTGGGATCTATGGATTGATCACGAGCCGAAATATGGTTAGAGCCCTTATGTGTCTTGAACTTATACTGAATGCAGTTAATATAAATCTCGTAACTTTTTCTGATTTTTTTGATAATCGCCAATTAAAAGGAAATATTTTTTCAATTTTTGTTATAGCTATTGCAGCCGCTGAAGCAGCTATTGGACTGGCTATTGTTTCTTCCATTTCTCGTAACAGAAAATCAACCCGTATTAATCAATCGAATTTGTTGAATAAATAGCATAGCATTAATCATAATTAATAAAAATTAGAATTTTGAATAGTGTACTATTTAGCAATTCAAATTAGCATGTATGCTACACAACGTATGATCATATTTGCGTTTGCGAAATCATAAGAAATCAAAGTATCCTGGTCCTCTTCTTTTCTTTCTTCTAAATTAATTTAGACGTTTATTTTGATTAGCAAAATTCTGACAAATCATTGATTCATCTGGTGTATAAATATATGATTCATTTACGAGTTTACTAGATCGATAATTTTCATTTTTGATATTCAAAAATTACTATAGATACAATGTCACATTCAGTAAAGATTTATGATACATGTATAGGATGTACTCAATGTGTCCGAGCCTGTCCCACAGATGTATTAGAAATGATACCTTGGGATGGATGTAAAGCTAAGCAAATAGCTTCTGCCCCAAGAACAGAGGACTGTGTTGGTTGTAAGAGGTGTGAGTCCGCCTGTCCGACGGATTTCTTAAGTGTTCGGGTTTATTTATGGCATGAAACAACTCGAAGTATGGGTCTAGGTTATTGATACGTTTCAAAAAACACCACACGAATACGTTTTTTTATTTTTTTACTGGCAAAAACCCGCGCTTAAAATAAAATAGAAAAATTTTTCTCTATTTTATTTTGAGCGCGGGTTTTTCTGGCCCAAGTGTATCTTATTTTTATCACGAATTATTTTCCTTGGTTAACAATAGTTGTAGTTTTGCCAATAGCCGGGGGTTCCTTAATCTTCTTATTTCCTCATAGGGGGAATAAGGTAATTAGGTGGTATAGCATTTGTATATGCTTAATCGATCTCCTTCTAACAACCTATGCATTTTGTTATCATTTCCAATTGGATGATCCACTAATCCAACTGACGGAGAATTATAAATGGATCAATTTTTTTGATTTTTACTGGAGATTGGGAATAGATGGACTCTCTATAGGACCTATTTTACTCACGGGATTTATCACCACTTTAGCCACGTTAGCGGCTCAGCCGGTTACTCGAGAATACAAATTATTCTATTTCCTGATGTTAGCAATGTATAGTGGTCAAATAGGACTATTTGCGTCTCGAGACATTTTACTTTTTTTCATCATGTGGGAATTGGAATTAATTCCCGTTTATCTACTTTTAGCCATGTGGGGGGGAAAGAAACGTTTGTATTCAGCTACAAAGTTTATTTTGTACACTGCGGGAAGTTCTATTTTTTTATTAATGGGAATTCTGGGTATTGGTTTATATGGTTCGAATGAACCAACATTAAATTTTGAAACATTAACTAATCAATCGTATCCTGTGACCCTAGAAATAATATTCTATATCGGATTTCTTATTGCTTTTGCTGTCAAATCGCCGATTATACCCTTACATACATGGTTACCAGATACCCACGGAGAGGCACATTACAGCACTTGTATGCTTTTAGCCGGAATCTTATTAAAAATGGGAGCATATGGGTTGGTTCGAATTAATATGGAATTATTTTCTCACGCTCATTCCATATTTTGTCCTTGGTTAATGATATTAGGTTCTATTCAAATAATCTATGCCGCTTCAACATCTTTTGGTCAACGTAATTTAAAAAAAAGGATAGCTTATTCCTCGGTATCTCATATGGGTTTCCTTATTCTAGGAATTGGTTCTCTAAGTGATACTGGGCTCAACGGGGCCATTTTACAAATAATATCTCATGGATTTATTGGTGCTGCGCTTTTTTTCTTGGCGGGAACTAGTTATGATAGACTACGTCTTCTTTCTCTTGACGAAATGGGCGGGATGGCTATCCCAATGCCAAAAATATTCACGATTTTTACTATCTTATCGATGGCTTCTCTTGCATTGCCGGGCATGAGCGGTTTTGTTGCAGAATTGATAGTTTTTTTTGGAATAATTACTAGTCCAAAATATCTTTTAATGATGAAAATACTAATTACTTTTGTAACAGCAATTGGAATGATATTAACTCCTATTTATTTATTATCTATGTTACGGCAGATGTTCTATGGATACAAGTTTTTTAATACACCAAACTCTTATTTTTTTGATTCTGGGCCGAGAGAATTATTTATTTCGATTTCTATCCTTATACCCGTAATAGGTATTGGTATTTATCCGGATTTTATTTTCTCATTTTCGGTTGAGAAGGTTGAAGCTATTCTATCTAATTTTTGATAGATCGTTTTCGTGAATAAATGAATAAAACCAATAAATCAAAAAGAGAAAAAACCCTTATTAGTACAATAAGTACTATGAAAAAAATATTTTTCCGTTAGATTCACTTTAAAAAAAATGGAATTGTAATCGAATATGTTTGTTGTTTCTGAGAACCCCTTGAATCATTACATTACTTGATTTAAAGGGTTCTCGGCGATTTTTTGGAAGTTTAAAATATGGAAAGTATATATATGCTTTCCATATTTTTATTTAGTATTTTTATTTAGAGGTTTCTTTACTCATTTGAATTCAATTAGATGTAAATGAACCATAACTATGTAGTCCTATTCCTAATAGATTGATCCCCAAATAACATATCCAAATTATAAGAAATCCTATGGAGGCCACTATTGAAGAATTTACCCCTTCCAATTTTTTATTTTTTCTAGTATGTAAAAAAATCGCGAATATGGTCCAAGTAATAAAAGCCCAAGTTTCTTTTGGATCCCAATTCCAATATGATCCCCATGCCTCATTAGCCCATACTGCTCCTGAAAGAATACCTATAGTTAAAAATAGAAAACCGAGACTAATAATACGATAACCCCAATGATCCAATTGTTGAATAAATTGAGACCTGTAATAATTTTTAGAAGAAGAAAAATAAGTTTTTTGTAAAACATTGTTTCTTTCATTGATATTCATGTATTTGATTTCAGCAAAATCAAATTTTTTATTTAAAGAATCAAAATTCTTGGTAAAAGGAAGAATTTGGATCACTTCTTGAAACGTAATGACTAAAATACCCACGGATAATAATGATCCACATAAAAGAGCCGCATAGCCCAATATCATCATACTTACGTGCATCATTAGCCAATGGGATTGTAGCGCGGGTACTAATATTATGGAGTTATGCATTTTGGTTAAAAGACCCGAAGTAGCAAAGCCTTGGGTAAAAATAACACTTGGTGCTATTATTGTACTTAAAAGGTTTTTCTCCTTTTTAAAACACGGAAGTATATGAAAAATAGAAAAACCCCATGAAAGAAAGATTAAGGATTCATATAAATCACTAAATGGTAAATGGCCCGAAAAAAACCAACGAGTAATTAACAATCCCGTTACACAGAAAAAAGTTATTGTCATGGCTTTTTTGGACAAATCATATAATCCTATGATTTCATTGACTAATAAGGTTATCAAATGAATTGAAATAACAATTGATATGACCGAAAACGATATATGAGTTAATATATGCTCTAAAGTTAAAAATATCATATATATAATGAAAATAAATATCTATAATGAAAATAAAAAAGGTATGAATACTAGGAATAGAAATCTGGAATTGAATTCATTATATTCATTATAGGACTTATTCTTTTAGAATATAGGATACGATGCCATGCCGCCACTCGGACTCGAACCGAGATGCTCTAGCACTGCTTCCTAAGAGCAGCGTGTCTACCAATTTCACCATAGCGGCTTACTCGAAATCATAATAACTGATTCAGTAGTCAATCGTCGAGATTGAAAGAATTGATTAACGTCCAATATTTATATTTATTTAGTACATTTGTTTACGAATGTTTACGAAAACGAACGAAATATTCAATAATTTCAAGAATTCTAAAGAAATATTCATTTTCATAAAAAAATTTAAAATTTGTATTTCATTTATTCAAATATGGAAATATATAGAAAATGAATAGTAATGATAAGTTACTATTAACAATAAGTATAGTAATTTATTATAATTATAAAAAATAATAAATTTTAATAATAAAATTGAGTGTTTCAATTTCGATACGAAGTTGTATTCTTGTTTTTTTCATTTCGAGTGTTAGTTTTCTAATTTAACACTACATTCAAAAAATTTAAAATTATATATTTAGAATATATTATATATATATAATATATTCTAAATATATGGTCAATATTCTAGATTACTAATTAGTAAATATTCTCTATTCGTATAAAATTAGTATTTAAAGAATACTCTTTGAATCGAGCTAATTCGGATTATTCCAACATTTTTATTTGTTAGAAATAAAACTTTTCGAGTTCCCTGTAAAAATGGATTGAGCTAATGAAAAGGCTTTCAATGCTGTCCAATATGCCTTTTTTTTCCAAAAATTCTTACGAATTTTTTTTTTTGATCTAGAAGTACGCTTTTTTGGAACTGCCATCCAACTAGGATATTTTTTTCATTGCTATAGTTTGATGTGAAAGACATTTATTCTGTAAATGAAAATGAATTATTCTTTAATTAGCCATATGTCTTATCTATCTGAATTCCCTCGTTTTTTTTTTTTCTATCTGAAAGTAAAAACATGGAATATTAGAAACCTTTTCAAAATTTTTCCAAACATATAAAACATAGATATATATAGATCTGTTTTTCTTTTTATTGTAATGGAAAATAATTCGTTTTTGAACTAATGTTTCGGAATAAAAAAAGATTATTTTATTGGGTCATGTCATATGAATTGTTTTTTCTAATTCATATCAAAATAAGGGAATGGTCTCAGTTTTAGTGTAATTATTTACCCTCACTCTATAGATAATAATTTTTTTTACTAGGAATTTGGTTATTGGTCTATTTTGACTTTGTACTTTGCAATAATATTGGAAATATTGCGCAAAGATTTAGAATAATTAAAAATATAAAATTCTATTTATATATCCACTTTTTTATTAACCGAAACCGTTACAAAAGAGATAAAACAAACGAATAAGAAACAAAATTCATTAAGAATCCAAATCCAAATATTTTTTATTCTTTATTTTTTTTGTATGGAATATACACATCAATCTTCATGGATCATACCTTTCATCCCACTTCCAGTTCCTATTTTAATAGGGGTCGGACTTCTACTTTTTCCCACGGCAACAAAAAATCTTCGCCGTATGTGGGCTTTTCCTAGTATTTTATTGTTAATGATAGTTATGATTTTTTCGATCGATCTATCTATTCATCAAATCAAGAACAGTTCTATCTATCAATATGTATGGTCTTGGACTATCAATAATGATCTTTCTTTAGAGTTTGGCTACTTGATCGATTCACTTACTTCTATTATGTCGATCTTAATCACTACTGTTGGTATTCTGGTTCTTATTTACAGTGATAATTATATGTCTCATGATCAAGGATATTTGAGATTTTTTACTTATCTGAGTTTTTTTAATACTTCAATGTTGGGATTAGTTACTAGTTCAAATTTGATACAAGTTTATATTTTTTGGGAATTGGTTGGAATGTGTTCTTATCTATTAATAGGTTTTTGGTTCACCCGTCCTATTGCGGCAAATGCTTGTCAAAAAGCGTTTGTAACTAATCGTGTAGGGGATTTTGGTTTATTATTAGGAATTTTAGGTCTTTATTGGATAACGGGTAGTTTGGAATTTCGGGATTTATTTCAAATATTCAATAACTTGATTTATAAGAATGAAGTTAATCTTTTTTTTGTTACTTTGTGTGCCCTCTTGTTATTTTGCGGCTCAGTTGCGAAATCTGCCCAATTCCCTCTTCATGTATGGTTACCGGATGCTATGGAGGGACCTACTCCTATTTCTGCTCTTATACATGCTGCTACTATGGTAGCAGCAGGGATTTTTCTTGTAGCTCGACTTCTTCCTCTTTTCATAGTTATACCCTCCATAATGAGTGGAATAGCTTTTATAGGTATACTAACAGTAGTATTAGGGGCAACTTTAGCTATTGCTCAAAAAGATATTAAGAAAAATTTGGCCTATTCGACAATGTCTCAATTGGGTTATATGATGTTAGCTTTAGGTATGGGCTCTTATCGAGCCGCTTTATTTCATTTGATTACTCATGCTTATTCAAAAGCATTGTTGTTTTTAGGGTCTGGATCCATTATTCATTCCATGGAAGCAATTGTTGGATATTCTCCAGAGAAAAGTCAAAATATGGTTCTTATGGGCGGTTTAAGAAAACATGCGCCAATTACAAAAACCTCTTTTTTAATAGGTACCCTTTCTCTTTGTGGTATTCCACCTTTTGCTTGTTTTTGGTCCAAGGATGAGATTCTTAATGATAGTTGGTTGTATTCACCAATTTTCGCAATAATAGCTTGTTCCGCAGCAGGATTAACCGCCTTTTATATGTTTCGAATCTATTTACTTGTTTTTGAAGGATATTTAAACGTTCATTTTCAAAATTTCAATGGAAAGAAAAATAGTTCATTCTATTCAATATCGTTATGGGGCAAAGAAGGAAAAAAAAAATTAAAAAAGAAAATTCATTTAGTAGCTTTATTAACAATGAATAATAATGAAAGGACTTCTTTTTTTCGCAAGAGGGAATATTCACATCGAATTAATCGAAATGTCAAAAGCATAACACGCCTTTTTTTTGATAGTACCTATTTTGGTACTAAAAACATTCCTTTTTTTTATCCTCATGAATCGGACAATACTATGCTATTTTCTATGCTTATATTAGTATTATTTACTTTCTTCGTTGGGTCCATTGGAATTTCTTTCAGCCAAGAAGGAATGGATTTGGATATATTATCCAAATTGTTAATTCCGTCTATAGACCTTTTACATCCAAATTCAAAGAATTCTATGGATTGGTATGAATTTTTTACAAATGCCACTTTTTCGGTGAGTATAGCTTTTTTCGGAATATTAATAGCGTCTTTTTTCTATAAACCTGTTTTTTCTTCTTTACAAAATTTGAACTTATTTAATTTGTTTCAAAAAAGTGTTCCTAAAAAAATGATTGCTGATAAAATAATCAATGTTATATATGATTGGTCATATAATCGTGGTTATATAGATGCTTTTTTTGAAGTATCTTTAATTGCGAATGTAAGAAAGTTAGCTAAATTCAATTATTTTTTCGATAGACAAGTAATTGATGGAATCCCCAATGGAGTTGGTATTTCAAGTTTTTTTATGGGAGAAGTTATCAAATATGTGGGGGGTGGACGAATTTCTTCTTATATTTTCTTTTTTGTATTAATCTTTTTAGTAATTTCTTATTATATATTTATATAGTGTAATATTCCAGTTAAATTGGGATTATCCGCTAAGAATTAAGGTAGAGTAGTTTATGAATGTCTCATCTGAAAAGCTTCCTTGACCAATTGCAATTGGGGTAGATCAAAAAAACAGCAGTAGCAGCTGCAACAGGAAATTATTTTATCTTTTTCCTTTTTGTTTTAATAGATAATAGATAGATAGATTAGATATTAGAAATTATCTTGTCTTTTTTTCTTATCTCTATTTAA